TGCTCCACTAGAAATTTCTCGATTTCGAAATGCATCGAAACCTTGGGTAGTAAAAAATAGTGGGATGCTGTATTTCCAGGATTGGATTTCATATTCGAATGAACCTCGTAATCGTAAGAAAGTGGGTTTTTTAACGACAGGTCTAGCAAACGAAAAATTTGGATAGGATCCAATAGGATCTCCCCCTTTTAAAATCGGACATGAAAGTTTCCTTTCATCCGGCTCAAGCAGTTACGCCCAAGATAAAGGGATTTCCGCTTTCAAATTCTATAAAACGGATAATCCAATAGTCTAAAAAAAAATTGTTTACTCTTTACTCAAGTTCTCAATAAAGACCAAACAACTTTTCACTGTTGATGCATTCCTCTTCTCAATTACGACAGAAAAGAAATCAAAAATTCTTGAGTAGTCTATACCCCCTTTCGAATGAGGAATCCCTTAAAATTCTTAATTAAAGGGAGTATTCCTGAATTCATAAGAGATTTCCTTGTCTATTTTATGTATTATTCCATTTGATCTTTTAGGTCCAGACTTTACCTCGACGGTTATGCTACGATATCCTTAAGCCTATATGCGATGGATAGACTTCCGCAACCATTATATATTATATATTTGCTTATTTACACATAATCTTCGTTCTTTCTAAAAGAAATGGAATAATGAATTCCACAAGAAGTCTTTTTTTTTTTTACGAGGTGTAGAGCTATAAACTTATATTTCTTTGTTACTGACTCGACCATAGACCCATTCCCTTTTTAATTGGGGAATATTCAATATATCCAAAATTCTGAGCTTCATGTTACTCACTCCCAGAGACATGTCAGATCCGGGACATCCCAATTCAATTGAATGGAATGACAGTTTATCGTTCATAATCTGTACAATAAAAAATTGGATCAAATCACACATCGCAATAAACTAGACCTTCTAATTCTTTAAGAGGCTTATCTAAAAGATTCGCGATATAACTAGGAAGACGTTTCAAATACCACACATGGGTTACTGGGCATGCCAGTTTTATATAACCCATTTGATATCTACGTATCCGAGAATCAACAAATTCTACCCCGCATTGTTCGCAAAATTTTTTGTTGTCTTTTTTATCTCCGATCACTCGATAATTTCCACAAGCACAAATCCCACTTTTTACAGGCCCAAAAATTCTTTCACAAAATAATCCATCTTTTTCAGGCTTATTGGTTTTGTAATGAAATGTATAGGGTTTTGTTACCTCGCCAACTATCTCTCCATTAGGTAGAATTTTTTTTGCCCAAGCAATTATTTGTTGAGGAGAAACTGATCCAATTCGGAGTTGTTGATGTTTATATTGATCAATCATAGAATAAAAATGATGATTCCGTCCAATTAAGCTTCCTTCCTATGAATCCGGAAGTTCTTCTCAGATACAAGGAAATGATTCAGTTCCATAGCCAAAGATCGTATTTCTCGAACAAGCAATCGAAAAGATTCTGGAGCGTCCACAGGTTTCGGTATTGTTCCGCCAATGATCGTAGTCGCGAGTACTGCTTGGCGAGCTTTAATATGATCAGATTTATAAGTAAGCATCTCTTGCAAAATATTAGCAACACCAAATCCCTCAAGGGCCCAAACCTCCATCTCACCTACACGTTGTCCTCCTTGCTTGGCCCTTCCTCTAAGGGGTTGCTGCGTAACAAGTGCATAATGCCCACTGGAACGTCCATGTATTTTATCATCAACTTGATGAATTAATTTCAAGATATAAGGCTCTCCTATTATAACAGGCTGTTCAAAAGGATTCCCTGTTCTTCCATCAAATATTCTGCTTTTGCCCGGATACTCGGGTTCAAATATCCACGGATTCGATGTTTGTTTACTGGCTTCATATAATTCAGAAAATACTAGTTTTCTAGAAGCCTCTTGCTCATATCTCTCATCAAAAGGTGCTATTCGATAATGTCTATCTAGCATATCCCCCGCTAATCCGAGTGAGCATTCAAATATCTGTCCTACATTCATTCGTGACGGCACCCCTAATGGATTGAAGACCATATCAACAGATCTTCCATCTTGCAAATAAGGCATATCCTGTCTAGACAAGATTTTTGAAATGATACCCTTATTTCCATGTCTCCCGGCCACTTTATCACCTACTTTAATTTCACGTTTTTGTAAAATATATATACGAATAGTTTCCGGATCATAATTAGAACCCCTCTTTTTTTGGATCCATCTCACATCAATAACTCGACCCCTACCGCCTATAGGTAGTTTTAGACAAGTTTCCTTTGAGGAGGATACCTGAATTCCAAGTATAGCTCGTAATAATCTATCTTCCGGGGCATACGACGATTCTTGCACCATTTGAGGCGTTAGTTTACCCACTAAAATATCGCCTGTCTCTACCCAAGATCCCAGTATCACAATTCCATTTTTGTCTAAATTTCGAAGTAAATGGGCTTCTAGGTGTGGAATTTCCTTAGTGATTTTTTCAGGACCATGGCTTGTCGCATGAGTCTGA